AGCCCCATAACGAGATTTATACAAATCTCAAAGATCTCAAAGATAATCAAAATTCTGATCAAAACGATGAAATGGCTTTGATCCGTTATTCACAACAATCTGATTTTCGTCGAGAGATAATTAAAGGATCCATGCGTTCCCAAAGGCGTAAAACTGTTATTTGGGAATTTTTTCAAGCAAAAGTACATTCTCCCCTTTTTTTTGATAGAATAGATAAACTTTTTGATTTTTCGTTTGATATATGGGGGCTAAAAAAAAAAATTCTTAGCAATTTCATGTGGAAAAATAAAAATAAAAAAAAATTTGATAAAAAAGACGAAGAACAATCAAAAATAGAAGAAAAAAGGCGGATAGAAATTGCCGAAACTTGGGATAGCTTCCTATTTGCTCAAATAATAAGAGGTTCTCTCTTAGTAACTCAATCTATTCTTAGAAAATATATTATATTACCTTTATTGATAATAATTAAAAATAGCGTCCGTATGTTATTATTTCAATTTCCCGAGTGGTCTGAGGATTTAAAGGATTGGAAACGTGAAATGCATGTTAAATGCACTTATAATGGGGTTCAACTATCCGAAACAGAATTTCCAAAAAACTGGTTAACGGATGGTATTCAGATAAAAATCCTATTTCCTTTTTATCTTAAACCTTGGCATAAATCTAAATTTCAATCATCTCAGAAGGCTCGATTAAAAAAAACAAGAGACAAAGGAGAAAAAAATGATTTTTGTTTTTTAACAGTTTGGGGAATGGAAACCGAACTACCATTTGGTTCTGCCCAAAAAAAGCCTTCTTTTTTTGAACCTATTTCTAAAGAATTAACAAAAAGAATCAACAAATTCAAAACTAAGTCTTTTCTGGTTTTAAGGATTTTCAAAGAAAGAGCAACAATTTTCATAAAAGTCACAAAAGAAATTAAAAACTGGATTCTCAAAAACTTTCTTTTTATAAAAGGAAAAATAAAAGACCTTTCAAAACGAAATAGAATTCCATTATTTGGCCCGAGAGAAATATATGAATTAAATGAAACTAAAAAAGATTCAATAATGAGTAATCAGATGATTCATGAACTATCTGTTAAAAAAAAATCAATGGAGTGGACAAATTCTTCACTCAGCGAAAACAAAATCCAAAATGTGATTGATAGAATAAAGACAATAAGAAATCAAATAGAAGAAATTTCAAAAGAAAAACAAAACCTAACTAATAGTTGTAACAAACTGCATTATGATTCTAAAAAAATTGAGCCATCAAAAAAAATTTGGCAGACATTCAAAAGAAAAAATATCCGATTAATTCGTAAATCTCTTTTTTTTTTTAAATTTTGTATTGAACAACTGTCTATAGCCATTTTTTTAGGTATCATTAATATTCCAAGAATTACTACACAACTTTTTTTTGAATCAACAAAAACATTTCTTGATAAATATATTTACAAGGCTGAAGAAAAAGGAGAAAAAATTAATAAAAAAAAAAATACCATTTATTTTATTTCGACTATAAAAAATTTAATATCCAATAAAAAAAAAATTAGTTATGACCTATGCTCTTTATCACAAGCATATGTATTTTACAAATTATCACAAATTCAAGTTAGTAACTTTTCTAAATTAAAGGCTGTTCTTGAATATAACATATGCATAACATCCTTTTTTGTTAAGAATCAAATAAAGGATTTTTTTCAAGAACAAGGAATCTTTCATTATGACTTGAAAGATAAAACCTTTTTGAATTCCGAAGTAAATCAATGGAAAAACTGGTTACGAAGTAATTATCAATACAATTTACCTCAAATTGCATGGGCTAGATTAGTAACCAAAAAATGGAAAAAGAAAATAAACCAAGATTCTCTAGTTCTAAATCCAAGTTTAACCAAAGAGGATTCATATGAAAACAAGAAATTTGATAATTACAAAAAACAAAGTGTTTTTGAGGTCGACTCGTTATTAAATCCAAAACATAATTTAAAAAAAAATTCTATATATAATCTTTTTTGCTACAAATCCATTCATTCTACAGAAAAAACTTTTGACACGTCTATAGGCATTGCTCTCGATAATTGTTTAGTCTCTTGTTTTCTAGAAAAATATAATATTCGGGGTATAGGGGAAATTCGGCATAGAAAATATTTGGATTGGAGAATTCTAAACTTTTGGTTTACAAAAAAAGTAAATATTGAGCCTTGGGTTGATACCAAGAGTAAAAAAAAATATATTAATACTAAAGTTCAGAATTATCAAAGAATTGATAAAATAACTAAGACGGGTCTTGCCAATCAAAAAAGAAACTTTTTTGATTGGATGGGAATGAATGAAGAAATACTAAATCGTCGTATAACAAATTTTGAATTTTTTTTCTTTCCAGAATTTTTCTTATTTTCTAGTACATATAAAATGAAACCGTGGGTCATACCAATCAAATTACTTCTTTTAAATTTTAATGAAAACATAAATGTTAATAAAAAGATCACTCGAAAGAAAAAAGGTTTTATACCATCAAATGAAAAAAAATCGCTTCGATTTTATAATCTAAATAAAGAAGAAAAAGAATCGGCCAGTCAAGTAGAGCTTGAATCAGATAAAGAAAAAAAAAAAAATCCTGAATCAGCTCTATTAAATCAAGAAAAAAATATTGAAGAAAATTATGCAGAATCGACGATAAAAAAACGTAAAAATAAAAAACAATACAAAAGCAATACAGAAGCGGAACTTGATTTATTTCTCACAAGATATTCGCGTTTTCAATTGCGATGGAATTGTTTTTTTAATCAAAAAATTCTCAATAATGTAAAAGTATACTGTCTCTTGGTTAGACTAAAAAATCCAAACGAAATAGCGATATCTTCTATTGAAAGAGGAGAGATGAGCCTAGACATTCTAATGATTGAGAAGAATTTTACTTTTGCAAAATTAATGAAAAAAGGAATATTGATTATTGAACCTGTCCGTTTGTCTGTACAAAATGATGGACAACTTATTATATATAGAACCATAGGTATTTCGTTGGTTAATAAAAATAAACAAAAAATAAGTAAAAGATACAAAAAAAAAAGCTATATTGCTAAAAAAAAAATTGAAAAATCCATTACAAAATATCAAAACAAAACTGTAAATAGAAAAAAAAATAATTATGATTTCTTTGTCCCTGAAAATATTCTATCCCCTAAACGACGGAGAAAATTTCGAATTCTAATTTGTTTCAACTTAAAAAAAAAAAATGCGAGGGATAGAAATTCAAGATTTGATAAGAATATTCAAAACTTGACCACAGTTTTGGATAAAAAGAAAGATCTTGCTAAGGATAAAAAAAACCTAATGAAATTCAAATCCTTTCTTTGGCCCAATTTTAGATTAGAAGATTTAGCTTGTATGAATCGCTATTGGTTTAATACTACTAACGGAAATCATTTCAGTATGATAAGAATACACATGTATACACGATTTCCACTTCATTAATGATAGATCCTTTTTACTATATATAATATATTAAGTTACGGTATATGAAAACAACTGTATGAAATATGAGGGATTGTTTTAAATTCAATCTTTATACATGATACTAATTTAATCAATGACATAGATACCAATCCGAGCGGAGCCATAAATAAATTAACAGAATCCTCCTTTTTTAGATCTAAATGTAAATTTTTTTTATAAAATGAAGAATTAAGAAGTTGATAATTAAATTCAGATCCTCGTACAAAAAAACTACCATTATTATTACTGATCAGTAAAATTCATATCTTTCAATTCATATTAAAAAGGGAAGGATTTCTTTTTATGATAAAAAATGCATTCATTTCATTTCAAGAACAAAAAGAGGAAAGCAGGGGATCTGTTGAATTTCAAGTATTCAGTTTTACTAATAAGATACGAAGACTTACTTCACATTTGGAATTGCACAGAAAAGATTATTTATCTCAGAGGGGTCTACGAAAAATTCTGGGAAAACGTCAACGACTGCTGGCTTATTTGTCAAAAAAAAATAGAGTACGTTATAAAGAATTAATTAATCAGTTGAATATTCGGGAATTAAAAACTCGTTAAATTCAAAAATTGTGAATTAGTGAATTTTTTAGATCTTGAATTTTTTGATAAACTGCTTTTTCAGCAATCTAATTCATGCCAGAACGAATCAAGGAAAAACTTATGAAGAGACCAGTTACAGGAAAAGATCTTATGATAGTCAATATGGGACCTCACCACCCATCCATGCATGGGGTTCTTCGCTTAATTGTTACTCTAGATGGTGAGGATGTTGTTGACTGTGAACCCATATTGGGTTATTTACACAGAGGAATGGAAAAAATTGCAGAAAACCGAGCAATTATACAATATTTACCTTATGTAACGCGATGGGATTATTTAGCTACTATGTTTACAGAAGCAATAACAGTAAATGGACCAGAACAATTGGGAAATATTCAAGTTCCTAAAAGGGCCAGCTATATCAGAGTAATTATGCTAGAATTGAGTCGTATAGCTTCTCATCTGTTATGGCTCGGTCCTTTTATGGCAGATATTGGTGCACAGACTCCTTTTTTCTATATTTTCAGAGAACGAGAATTTGTATATGATCTATTCGAAGCTGCCACCGGTATGAGAATGATGCATAATTTTTTTCGTATTGGAGGAATAGCGGCTGATTTACCTTATGGTTGGATAGATAAATGCTTGGATTTTTGTGATTATTTTTTAACAGAAGTTGTTGAATATCAAAAACTGATTACACGAAATCCTATTTTTTTAGAACGGGTTGAAGGAGTTGGGATTATTGGTGGGGAAGAAGCAATAAATTGGGGTTTATCCGGACCAATGCTACGCGCATCCGGAATACCATGGGATCTTCGTAAAGTTGATCGTTATGAGTCTTACGATGAATTTGAATGGGAAATTCAGTGGCAAAAACAAGGAGATTCATTAGCTCGGTATTTAGTACGACTTAGCGAAATGACAGAATCCATAAAAATTATTCAACAGGCTCTGGAAGGACTTCCGGGGGGTCCCTATGAGAATTTAGAAAGCAGAGGCTTTGATAGAAAAAGGAATCCAGAATGGAATGATTTTGAATATCGATTCATTAGTAAAAAACCTTCTCCTACTTTTGAATTATCGAAACAAGAACTTTATGTAAGAGTTGAAGCTCCAAAAGGGGAATTAGGAATTTTTCTCATAGGAGATCAAAGTGGTTTTCCTTGGAGATGGAAAATCCGACCGCCGGGTTTTATTAATTTGCAAATTCTTCCTGAACTAGTTAAAAGAATGAAATTGGCTGATATTATGACGATACTCGGTAGCATAGATATAATTATGGGAGAAGTTGATCGTTAAAATGATAATTTATGCAACAGCAGTCCAAACTATAAATTCTTTTGTTAGATTGGAATCTTTAAAAGAGGTCTATGGACTCATATGGATATTTGTCCCTATATTTTCTCTTGTATTGGGAATCATAACAGGTGTACTAGTAATTGTGTGGTTAGAAAGAGAAATATCTGCAGGGATACAACAACGTATTGGACCTGAATACGCCGGCCCGTTGGGAATTCTTCAAGCTCTAGCCGACGGGACAAAACTACTTTTCAAAGAAAATCTTCGTCCATCTCGAGGAAATACTCCTTTATTTAGTATTGGACCATCTATAGCAGTTATCTCAATTTTACTAAGTTATTCAGTAATTCCCTTTAGTAATCACCTTGTTTTAGCGGATCTCAATATCGGTATTTTTTTATGGATTGCCATCTCAAGTATTGCTCCTATTGGACTTCTTATGTCAGGATATGGATCAAATAATAAATATTCTTTTTTAGGTGGTCTGCGAGCTGCTGCCCAATCGATTAGTTATGAAATACCATTAACTCTATGTGTTTTATCAATATCTCTACGTGCGATTCGTTGAAACATAAACGTTTATTTTTACTATTCCGTTTCTTCTAGACGAATAAGTTAAAAGGCGGAATATATAAATATCGTTATATTTCGGGTTAATCTTAATAAAAGAAAAAGGAATTTGATAGTTATATATGAGTGAAAAAAACTGCTCAGAAATTAGCAGTAAAAAGAAAAATTGAGTCTCATTTCCTATGTACAAAGGTTAAACGGAAATAAACATAAGCGTAAGAATCACTTTACCCCAAGGTTGGTTGATTAGTCATCCTGGCTTGAAGCGGGTTAAAAATATTTAACCGTATAACGTTTTCACTATCAGTTATATAGATTAACATACATGTATTACAAAGTGAGCGGCAATTAGGTAAAAGTGAGTGGATGGTTAGAAACACCAAAATACACAAAGAATTTGTAATAGAGGTTAACCAAATTGAAAAGGATATTTATGCATAACATAAGATAAAAAAAAGAAGGTTAATTGGGGCTTAAAATTAGTAGAAATGATTAGACAGTACTCCCCAAGATTCCGATTCAGAGTATGCTCCTATCCACTTATAAATGTAATGACTATCAGAAACGAAATAATCCTTTATTTTTTATAAGTTCACCAACTTTTTTTCTAAAAAAGAAAGAAGAATAGGAACGAAACTAGGATATTTTTTTCCTATATTTCGAAAATAAAATAGAATTTCTGTCATGAATAATAAACTAATAGGATATCTAATTCTTTTTCGTAATTGAAAACCACGATGGGCTGAAATACCTATTTTTATTTTTACAAGGAGTATCTTATTAAAGGATTAAGTTATTACTCAACAAATAGAAATTCAAATTTGTAAAGGATGAGATGAATTCCGAAGCGCTTTTTTTATTCTTAAAATTTGAGCAGACAGAATTCCATTGGTATAATTCGGGATCCCAGATATATTTAATCTATTTTAGAACACATCATATCCATCTAAATAATACTCTGGTCCTTAGATTTATTTATGGCCCCCGAGGAGCCGTATGAGGCGAAGACCTCATGTACGGTTTTGTAATAGCGTTGAAAATAGTAATGTTATCACCGACTAGGATTATCTAACAGTTTAAGTACAGTTGATATAGTTGAGGCACAATCAAAATATGGTTTTTGGGGATGGAATTTGTGGCGTCAACCTATAGGTTTTATCATTTTTCTAATTTCTTCCCTAGCAGAATGCGAGAGGTTACCGTTTGATTTACCAGAAGCGGAAGAAGAATTAATAGCAGGTTATCAAACTGAATATTCAGGTATCAAATTTGGTTTATTTTACGTTGCTTCTTATCTAAATCTATTAATTTCCTCATTATTTGTAACAGTTCTATACTTAGGCGGTTGGAATATTTCTATTCCGTATATATCTATTCTGGAGCTATTTCAAAGGGATCAAATTTTTGGAACAACAATTGGTATCTTTATTACATTAGCTAAAACTTATTTGTTCTTGTTCATTTCTATCGCAACAAGATGGACTTTACCTAGGCTAAGAATGGATCAACTATTAAATCTTGGATGGAAATTTCTTTTACCTATTTCCCTTGGTAATCTATTATTAACAACTTCTTTCCAACTATTTTCACTCTAAATTGAAAATGAATCCAATATATTCATTAGTTGTTTTAAACAAGAGAAAGAAACAAAGATAAAATTATTCATAGATAATTACAATATGCTTCCTATGATAACCGGGTTCATGAATTATGGTCAACAAACCCTACGAGCTGCAAGGTATATTGGTCAAGGTTTCATGATTACCTTATCCCACACAAATCGTTTACCTGTAACTATTCAATATCCCTATGAAAAATTAATAACATCGGAACGTTTCCGTGGTCGAATCCATTTTGAATTTGATAAATGCATTGCTTGTGAAGTATGTGTTCGAGTATGTCCTATAGATCTGCCTGTTGTTGATTGGAAATTGGAAACTAATATTCGAAAAAAACGATTGCTTAATTACAGTATTGATTTTGGAATTTGTATATTTTGTGGTAATTGTGTTGAGTATTGTCCAACAAATTGTTTGTCAATGACTGAAGAATATGAATTTTCAACTTATGATCGTCACGAATTGAATTATAATCAAATAGCTTTGGGTCGTTTACCAATGTCAGTAATTGACGATTACACTATTCGAACAATTTGGAATTCACCTCAAACAATAAATGGGTAAACCCATTAATTTGATTAAAAAAAGAATTCAAAAATTTTGAATTATATAAAGAATAAAGAATTTAATTAACAATTTGTATTTATATAATGATATTAAGTATTAAGGCTCATTCTTTTAATATAATATATTCGTAATTACTTTCCTGAAATAGATAGGTTGAAAATACACTTTAGAATAAAAAAAGAGAAACTGTCTAATAATTGTATCTACATCAATTCATATGCATTAGATTCTAATTTCACTCTATTAGAAACATATTAAAAACTAATTTCCCGGTTAAATTAATAAGGCCATGAAAAGGATTTCGATTTTTTTCTTATTTTAATAATATAATGGATTTGCCTGGACCAATACATGATTTTCTTTTAGTTTTTCTGGGATCCGGTCTTCTAGTAGGAGGTCTGGGAGTGGTCTTACTTCCCAACCCAATATTTTCAGCTTTTTCCTTAGGATTTGTTCTTGTTTGTATATCTTTATTGTATATTCTATCAAATTCTCATTTTGTAGCTGCTGCACAACTCCTTATTTACGTGGGGGCCATAAATGTTTTAATCATATTTGCTGTGATGTTCATGAATGATTCAGAATATTCTACAGATTCCAATCTGTGGACCGTTGGGAATGGGATTACTTCGTTGGTTTGTACAACTATTCTTTTTTCATTAATGTCTACTATTCTCGATACGTCATGGTACGGGGTTATTTGGACTACAAGATTAAACCAGATTCTAGAGCAAGATTTAATAAGTAATAGTCAACAAATAGGAATTCATTTATCAACAGATTTTTTTCTTCCATTTGAACTCATTTCAATAATTCTTTTAGTTGCTTTGATAGGTGCAATTTCTGTGGCTCGTCAATAAAAAACGTTCGAATTAATAAAGACCAAAGAAAACTTTGTGTATGTTATGATATTTTTTTCCGTTCATTCAATTAAATTGGATTGAATATTATTTCATATTTTAAATATGAATTTTTCTATTTGATATATATATTTGAAATTTTTTGTCCTAATATAGTTTTTATTCGTACTTTTTTGTTATATTCTAGTTGATTGAATCCGGTGAATTATTTTTCATATTTAAATGAATCCAAATTGATAAGGAGTTGCTGAATGATACTCGAACATGTACTTGTTTTGAGTGCCTATTTATTTTTGATTGGTCTTTATGGATTGATCACGAGTCGAAATATGGTTAGGGCTCTTATGTGTCTTGAACTTATACTCAATGCAGTTAATATGAATTTCGTAACATTTTCTGATTTTTTTGATAATTCCCAACTAAAGGGGGATATTTTCTGTATTTTTGTTATAGCAATTGCAGCCGCTGAAGCAGCTATTGGATTAGCTATAGTCTCGTCAATTTATCGTAACAGAAAATCAACTCGCATCAATCAATCGACCTTATTAAATAAGTAGTATAAAAAAAATTATAGATTGAAATTTGCATATATAATCGGTTCTGACCTACTAGATTATATTTGTGAAAATCTCAGAAATCCAAGTATTTTAGCCCCATTTTTTATCAATTGAGCCAGAATTCATTACAAAAATTCTATTAAAGGAAATCATTGCTTCATCTAGTATTTTAATATATTATTCAGTTAGAAGTTTACTAGATTGAAAATTTATGACATTCAAAAAACTATCGATCCTATGTCACATTCAGTAAAAATTTATGATACCTGTATAGGATGTACTCAATGTGTCCGAGCATGCCCTACAGACGTATTAGAAATGATACCTTGGGATGGATGTAAAGCGAAGCAAATAGCTTCCGCTCCAAGAACCGAGGACTGTGTTGGTTGTAAGAGATGTGAATCCGCCTGTCCAACGGATTTTTTGAGCGTTCGAGTTTATTTATGGCATGAAACAACTAGAAGTATGGGTCTAGCTTATTGATACGTTACCGAAAACCTCATTTGAATAAATTTTGAATACATTTTATTTTTTTTTTATTGACAAGTACTCGTACTCAAAAAAGTTAAATTTTATTTTTTTTGAGTACGCGTTCGTTGGACCTGGTGTATCTTGTCTTTACCACGAATGATTTTCCTTGGTTAACAATAATTGTTGTTTTTCCAATATCTGCCGGTTCGTTAATGTTATTTCTCCCACATAGGGGAAATAAAGTCAATAAATGGTATACTATATGCATTTGTATTTTAGAACTTCTTCTAACGACCTATGCTTTTTGTTATAATTTTAAAACGGACGATCCATTAATTCAACTGTCCGAAGATTATAAATGGATCAATTTTTTAGATTTTTACTGGAGAATGGGAATAGATGGACTTTCTATAGGAACGATTTTATTGACGGGATTTATTACTACTTTAGCCACTTTAGCGGCTTTTCCAGTTACTCGGGATTCCCGATTATTCCATTTCCTGATGTTAGCAATGTACAGCGGTCAAATAGGATTATTTTCTTCTCGGGATCTTCTACTTTTTTTCATCATGTGGGAATTAGAATTAATTCCCGTTTATCTACTTTTATCCATGTGGGGTGGAAAGAAACGTCTGTATTCAGCTACAAAATTTATTTTATACACGGCAGGAAGTTCTATTTTTTTATTAATAGGAGTTTTAGGTATAAGTTTATATGGTTCGAACGAACCAACATTAAATTTAGAACTCTTAGCTAATCAATCCTATCCTGTCACACTCGAAATACTATTTTATATTGGATTTCTTATTGCTTTTGCCGTCAAATCACCGATTATACCTTTACATACTTGGTTACCTGACACCCACGGCGAGGCACATTACAGTACCTGTATGCTTCTCGCTGGAATCTTATTAAAAATGGGAGCATATGGGTTGGTTCGAATCAATATGGAACTATTACCTCACGCTCATTCTATGTTTTCTCCTTGGTTGATGGTAGTCGGTACAATCCAAATAATTTATGCAGCTTCAACATCTCCCGGTCAACGTAATTTAAAAAAGAGAATAGCCTATTCTTCTGTATCTCATATGGGTTTTATAATTATAGGTATTAGTTCTATAACGGATCCTGGACTTAATGGAGCTATTTTACAAATAATCTCTCATGGATTTATTGGTGCTGCACTTTTTTTCTTGGCAGGAGCGAGTTATGATAGAATTCGGCTTGTTTATCTTGATGAAATGGGTGGAATGGCTATCTCCATTCCAAAAATATTTACAATGTTTACTATCTTATCGATGGCTTCCCTTGCATTGCCAGGCATGAGTGGTTTTGTTGCAGAATTAATCGTTTTTTTTGGAATAATTACCAGCCAAAAATATTTCTTAATTTCAAAAATTTTAATTATTTTTGTAATGGCAATTGGAATGATATTAACTCCTATATATTTATTATCTATGTCACGCCAAATGTTCTATGGATACAAGTTAATTAATGTCAAAAACTTTTCTTTTTTTGATTCTGGACCCCGAGAGTTATTTCTTTCAATCTCCATTCTTCTACCCATAATTGGTATTGGGATTTATCCTGATTTTGTGCTTTCATTAGCAAGTGATAAGGTCGAATCCATTTTATCTAATTACTTTTATGGATAGTTTTCAGGAGATAAAAAAAAGCATTAAATGGAATTCTAATCAGAAGTCTTTGGTCTTTGTATTGTGAGAACCTTTTGAATCATTGTACTACTTGATTCAAAAGGTTCTTGATGATTTACTACTAAAACTAAATTAGATTTCTTAACTTATATGAAGTTAGATATAGATGCTATTTTTTTTATTTGGATTTTTATTATTTTTTTTACTGTTTTATTTATATTTAATTCGATGTAAATGAACCATAACTATGTAAACCTATTCCTAAAAGATTGACGCCAAAATAGCATATCCAAATTAAAAGAAAACCTATCGAAGCCACAATTGCAGAATTTATACCCCTAACATTCCTATTAGTTTTAATATGTAAATAAATTGCGAATATGGTCCAAGTAATAAATGCCCAAGTTTCTTTTGGATCCCAGTTCCAATATGAACCCCATGTCTCATTAGCCCATACAGCTCCTGAAAGAATGCCGACGGTTAAAAAGATAAATCCAAGACTAATAATACGAAAACTCCAATAATCTAATTGTTCAATCAATTGATACCTATAATAATTTCTAGAAAAACTAAAATTAATGTTTTGTTGTAGTAAAATTGAATTTCTTTCATTTATGTAGTAAAATACATCAAAAGAAAATAATTCATTTAATAAAAATTTTTTGTTTATATTCTTTTTCCAAAAAGTGGGTCCGACTTTGCGAAATGTAATCACTAGAAGAGCTATTGATAATAATGATCCACATAACAGAGCGCCATAGCCTAATATCATCATACTTACGTGCATCATTAACCATTGGGACTGAAGAGCTGGTACTAATATTGCAGACTGAGGCATTTTGTTTAAAAGACCTGAAGTAGCAAAACCCTGAATAAAAATAGCACTTGGCGCAGTTATTGCGTTTAAGTGATTTTTTTGTTTTTTATTAAAATAGGAAACCATATGAATAAGTGAAAAAGTCCATGAAAGAAAAATTAATGATTCATATAAATTACTTAATGGAAAATGTCCTGAATAAATCCAACGAGTGAATAATAATCCTGTTATACCAAAAAACGTAATTACGATTCCTTTATCTGATGAATCAAAAAATCCTATAATTTCATCTAAATTTACTAATAAAGTTAAAAAATAAATTGTCAGTACAATTGAAACGACCGAAAAAGATATATGAGTTAATATATGCTCTAAAATTGAAAAAATCATAAAAAATTTGTTAAAAATTAATAAATTAATACTAGGTTTTACCCGATTTTATAAAAAAAGTCGGGTATTATTTTGATTATAAAACTTATAATATCTCTTTTATAAGATCTTATGCCGCTACTCGGACTCGAACCGAGATGCTCTAGCACTGCTTCCTAAGAGCAGCGTGTCTACCAATTTCACCATAGCGGCAACTTGTTCAAAACAATACTAACAAGTTTTTATTCAATCGTCGAGATTCAAATTTAACCAATTGACTGGAATTTACAATTGATTTAATGAATAAAAACTTGTTAAATAGGTCTTGTGGGTTTTAATTCAAATAAGATTTTTTTATCTAAGTTATTTAAAATTATTTAAATTCACTTTTTGTCCTTTATCTTTTTTTGTAGAATACAATGAAAAATTTAACTAAATTAAAATAATTGGGACTTCAACCCAACGACAAAACTCTAAATGCTCTTTATCATTTTTTTTTCATTTATATGATTAAAAAAATGATAAAATTTAAAAATTCCATTAAAAAAAATGCTTTTTCTAAAAACGAAAACCTCTCCAAAATTCTTAGAAATTTGAAATAAAAAAATATTTTTATTTCATCTTTTTATATTGTACAATACAAAGATAAGATTTTGTGATCACTTAAAAATCATGTCATATATTATTATTTATTAATATTATCTAATATTCACCTATTGTGGCCAGATGCTTTTATCAATTTGATTACAAGTAAAGAATATAAGAATTTAGAGAAATAATAATTCCTAAAGGTATAAAGTTCAAATTTTTTTCACTTAAATTAATTAATTTGAAGAACCTATTGATTTTGTTTAAAGATCTTTTATTTACTTTTAATGAATAAATAAAAGATCTTTATTTATTATTGCATCAAGGTAGTGATGGTAAAAATAAGAATCTCCCCTTTTTTTTTTGAACTAAAAAAAATGTGAACCTTTCTTTTTTATCTATATATTGTCTTTTTTTTTCCTCTTTTGGTTCACATTTTTTTATATGTATTCTAAAAAATTTGTTTTTAAGTTAGGCTAATTCTAGTTATTATAGTGTTTTTTATTTATTTTGTTGTACAAAAAAACTTTTTGAATTACCTGTAGAAAGTGATTTCCCTAACGAAAAAGCTTTCAACGATGTCCAGTATCCCTTCCTTTTCCAAATTTTTTTACGAATACGCTTTTTCGAGATAGAAGTACGTTTTTTTGGAACTGCCATTCAAAAATGAAAAAAACTTTTTCAGTGGTATAATTGGATGTCAAAGACATTTATTATTCTATTCTTTCGTACTCCATATCGAGTTTTTTTTTCTTTCAAATTTTATTTTATTATATCTTATTTTCAAAACAAAAAAGACATTCAAAAGTTTAAAACCCAACTGTTTTTTACTTTTTTTTTTTTTAACGTTTGAAATACGTACGAGAGTGCTCATTTAATTAATCTATTTAGATTATCAAAAAAATTATGAGGTTTCTTCACATCATATGTAAAAAAAATATCGATTATAATAATCTTTCTTACAAATAAAAAAAGCTCACTTAGTGTACTGGAAGATAATCACTAAATTCCATAATTAAAATTCATTCCTTAATAATTCTAAATAATCAAACTCAAATAACTTTGTTTTAGGTAAAGGTTTTTTAGTATATAATTAATATTAAGTTTAAGTATTTTTTTGTCGTGTAAATCTTTGTTCTATTCTTAATATATGTATATAAATTATTATAATACGGAATTTTAATTCACTTTTTCTGTATCTGCAAAAAATCACAATTTTATTTAGTAGTAATAAAAAAAAAGACAAATAATTTTTTTTGACAGTAACTTAGTAATATTATTTAATCACTTCTACTTTTTTTATTTGAATATATATTTCTTTTCAAAGATTTCTGAAGGATTATACTAATTCGAAAAAAATTTATATTTAGGTTTAAAATCTCGTGCTTTTTTATTATCCCCTTTGAAAAAATATATATATACAAACCAGTGAATAAGAAATAAAAAATTTAAGAATAAAATAAAAAGGATTTTTTATTTTATGGAACATACATATCAATATTCATGGATCATCCCTTTCATTCCACTCCCAGTACCTATTTTATTAGGAGTTGGACTTCTACTTTTTCCGACAGCAACAAAAAACCTTCGCCGTATGTGGACTTTTCTGAGTATTTTTTTGTTAAGTATAGTTATGATCTTTTCACTCTATCTATCTATTCAACAAATTATTCTAAGTTGCATTCATCAAAATGTGTGGTCTTGGACCATAAATAATGAATTTTCGTTTGAGTTCGGTTACTTTATTGATCCACTTACTTCTATTATGTCAATATTAATTACAACGGTTGGGATTTTGGTTCTTATTTATAGTGACAATTATATGTCTCATGATCAAGGATATCTGAGGTTTTTTGCTTATATGGGTTTTTTTAATACTTCAATGTTAGGATTAGTTACTAGTTCTAATTTGATCCAAGTTTATTTTTTTTGGGAATTAGTTGGAATGTGTTCGTATTTATTAATAGGTTTTTGGTTCACACGACCTATTGCAGCGAATGCTTGTCAAAAAGCTTTTGTAACTAATCGTGTAGGGGATTTTGGTTTATTATTAGGAATTTTAGGTCTTTATTGGATAACAGGGAGTTTCGAATTTCAGGATTTGTTCGAAATATTCAATAATTTAATTTTAAATAATAGAGTAAATCTCTTATTCCTTACTTTGTGTGCATTTTTATTATTTGTGGGTCCTATTGCTAAATCCGCACAATTTCCTCTTCATGTATGGTTACCTGATGCCATGGAGGGCCCTACTCCTATTTCGGCTCTTATACATGCTGCTACTATGGTAGCGGCAGGAATTTTTCTTGTAGCTCGTCTTCTGCCTCTTTTTATAGTTATCCCTTCTATAATGTATATAATATCTTTGATAGGTATACTAACAGTACTCTTAGGAGCCACTTTAGCTCTTGCTCAAAAAGACATTAAGAGAGGTTTAGCCTATTCTACAATGTCTCAACTGGGTTATATGATGTTAGCTCTAGGTATGGGATCTTATCGATCCGCTTTATTTCATTTGATTACTCATGCTTATTCAAAAGCTTTGTTGTTTTTAGGATCTGGATCCATTATTCATTCAATGGAAGCTATAGTTGGATATTCTCCCGATAAAAGTCAGAATATGATTCTTATGGGTGGTTTGACAAAACATGTCCCGATTACAAAAACCGCCTTTTTAGTAGGAACCCTTTCTCTTTGTGGTATTCCCCCCCTTGCTTGTTTTTGGTCTAAAGATGAAATTCTTAATGATAGTTTGTTGTTTTCGCCAATTTTTGCAATAATAGCTTGTTCAACAGCGGGATTAACCGCATTTTATATGTTTCGGATTTATTTACTTACTTTTGAAGGACATTTAAACACTTATTTTATAAATTACAGTGGAAAAAAAAGTAGCTCCTTATATTCAATCTCTTTATGGGGTAAAGAAGAAGAAAAAAAACTTAATAGAAATTTTGGGTTAGTACCATTATTAACAATGAATAATACGAAAAGAGCTTCTTTTTTTTACAAGAAAACATATAAAATTAGTAATAATGTAAGAAATCAAACTTTTATTACTATTGAAAATTTTGGACTTAATACAAGAACTTTCTATTATCCCCATGAATCAGACAATACTATTCTATTTCCTATGCTTGTATTGCTTTTATTTACTTTGTTTATTGGAACCATAGGAATTCCTTTCAATCAAGAAGGAATAGACTTTGATATATTATCAAAATTATTCACGCCGTCGATAAACCTTTTGCATAAAAATTCGCAAAGTTTTGTAGATTGGTATGAATTTTTGAGAAATGCAACTTTTTCAGTCAGTATAGCTTTTTTTGGAATATTTATAGCATACTGTTTATATAAGCCTTTTTATTCATCTTTATTAAATTTAACCTTACTTAATTCATTTCAAAAATGGAATTCTAAACGAATTCGTTGGGAAAAACTAATAAATTTTGTATATAATTGGTCATATAATCGTGGTTACATAGATGCTTTTTTTAAAACATCTTTAATTGAAAGTATAAGAAGATTAGCAAAACTAACGAATTTTTTTGATAAACGAATAATTGATGGAATTACAAATGGGGTAGGTATTACAAGTTTCTTTGTAGGAGAAGTAACAAAATATATAGGTGGAAGTCGCATCTCTTCTTATCTGTTCTTGTATTTGTCTTATGTATTGATTTTTTTAACGATCCTCTTTTTTTTTTATTTTGAAAAATTCTAAATTCGAATTTTCTTTATTTCCATCTAGATTTTCAG